GATAGGAATATCGCAAATAGAGCCATTGCGAGACCCATCAAAGGAGTAGTTCCCCACCCGGGAGCTACTTTACCATATTCTGAATTCAATGGTTTCAATAAACTACCTGCATTAGTTCGTTTTGGGCGGCCAGATCTAGAATTACCCTCAATGGTTTGTGTAGCCATAATATTTTATATTCAGTAAGGTCTGTTGACTTTGTATACCATTCCGTTGTAAATAAATGATCTTATCATAGATCCATTGTGGTCTTAAAACTATATAATGTCTTAAAACTATATAATAATGGAAACAGCAACCCTAGTTGCCATCTTTTTATCTGGTTTACTTGTAAGTTTTACTGGGTACGCCTTATATACTGCTTTTGGGCAACCCTCTCAACAACTAAGAGATCCATTCGAGGAACACGGGGACTAGTTGAAGTAATGATCCTCCCAATATTGGGAGGATCATTACTTTCAATTGAGATAATGAAAAATCATTTCACCTTTTTAGTTGGAACTTTAGGCGGTTCTCGAAAAAAGATAGCGAAAAAAATTATTCCTAGAGTTGAGACTAAAAGGAATGTATAAACCAATGCTTCCATAGATTCGATCGTGGTTTACAATTATAGCTTCCATACCTGTTTATTTGGGATCGTCTCCCGGATAAATAAAGAACAAAAGTAAAAGATAAGGCAGTGATTCAAATCAAGATTTATCCGGTACCCTATATCAAATCAAAAAAAGAAAATAACAACGAAAAGTAACTAGTAACAAAGGAATATTGTATCAGACTACTTGTCTTCTTGTAGTTGGATCTCCAAGTTTTTGGAATGCTCCAAATTCCACTTGAGCGTCTAAATCTGGATCAATACCAGCAAAAACATCTCTAAACAAGGTTCTAGCACCATGCCAAATGTGTCCGAAGAAGAAGAGCAAAGCAAACGAAGCATGCCCAAAAGTAAACCAACCCCTTGGACTGCTACGAAAAACACCATCGGATTTCAAAGTAGCACGATCTAATTCAAAAATTTCACCCAATTGAGCACGTCTAGCATATTTTTTCACAGTAGCGGGATCACTATAACTGACTCCGTTGAGTTCACCGCCATAGAACTCGACAGTTACACCTACTTGTTCGACACTATATTTTGATTCTGCCCTTCTAAAAGGAACATCGGCTCTAACAATTCCGTCTCCGTCTACCAAAACAACCGGAAATGTTTCAAAAAAAGTAGGCATACGACGTACAAAAAGTTCGCGCCCCTCTTTATCTCTAAAGATAGGATGTCCTAACCACCCAACAGCTATTCCATCCCCGTTGTCCATTGAGCCCGCTCTGAATAACCCCCCTTTTGCCGGATTATTGCCGATGTAATCATAAAAAGCTAGTTTTTCAGGAATTTTAGACCAAGCTTCAGATAAACTTTGATTTTCAGCTAATCCAGCACCAATTCGTCGATATATTTCTTGTTGGAAGTATCCTTGATCCCATTGATAACGAGTGGGACCAAATAATTCAATCGGGGTGGTTGCTGAACCATACCACATAGTTCCAGCAACTACAAAAGCTGCAAAAAAGACAGCAGCAATACTACTGGAAAGGACGGTTTCAATATTTCCCATACGTAATCCTTTGTATAGGCGTTGAGGTGGACGGACACTAAGATGGAATAGACCCGCCAATATGCCCAAGGTCCCCGCTGCAATATGATGAGAGGCTATTCCTCCCGGAACAAAAGGATCAAAACCCTCCACACCCCACGCTGGATTTACGGATTGTACCCTTCCGGTTAGTCCATAAGGATCGGACACCCATATTCCAGGACCATATAATCCTGTTACATGAAATGAACCAAAACCAAAACAAGCCACTCCTGATAGAAATAAATGAATTCCAAAGATCTTAGGCAAATCCAAAGAGGGTTTTCCTGTACGTTCATCAGTAAATATTTCTAGATCCCAATACACCCAATGCCAGATAGCTGCCAAAAAGCACAAGCCAGAAAACACAATATGTGCCCCGGCCACACCTTCATAACTCCAAATACCCGGATTCGTTACAGTACCCCCTGTGATACTCCAACCGCCCCATGAATTGGTTATTCCTAAACGAGTCATGAAGGGTATAACGAACATACCCTGTCTCCACATCGGATCAAGAACAGGATCAGAAGGATCAAAAACTGCTAATTCGTATAGAGCCATCGAACCGGCCCAACCAGCAACCAGAGCTGTATGCATTATATGGACAGCAATCAAACGACCGGGATCATTCAATACGACGGTATGAACACGATACCAAGGCAAACCCATGGAAATACCCCTTTATCAACGAAAAATAAACACAATGTAACTTTATTGCATTATAAAAAAATATGCTGTGGACCCTCTTTTTAGTGGATTATCTTGGATAAAGGATTAATATTTGTTTGATTCTTTTCGTAATAATTACTTTTAGTAATAATGAAACTATTTTGTTCGTAGGAACAAAAAGAAGCAGATCTATTCTACACCCGATAAGTACCAATACGCAATGGTAAGGGAGTTGATATTATTTTATATGAGTGAATGCATATATATATTTGTTCATCATTCAAAGCACTTATTTGTAATAATTTTCCTTTATTCATTTTGCCTTCTTTTTTATGAACTTAGTCAATCTATGGATAAAATATGATAATAAAATATGGTAAAGGCCAATATTATTAGGACAACAAACCCATTGTTACGCTTTCACATCAAAGTGAGATATAGTACTTAATTTTTCTTTTATTTTATGCCTATTGGTGTTCCAAGAGTACCTTTTCGAAGTCCTGGAGAGGAAGATGCATTGTGGATTGACGTATAGTGCGACTTGTCAGATATATTGGGTCATATGGTATTTCCCCGTTCTCTTCCCCGATCGAGATATCCTCCCCTTCGCCCAAGAAAGATTGATTTTATTATCAAAAATTTGGAGCGTGAAGTGCAATTAGATCCATTTTTTCGGGAGGGTATACAGATTAATATTATCAATTAGAATAATTTATGGTTGGCTTGGTTAGACCAATAAAATGAAGTATCCAGACTCCGTTTAGAAAAAAAAAACAAGTTGTAGCAAAAGGACGTGTTATTGGAGCATTTGTCCTATATGTGCAAATCCAAATCGGGCGGATCTTTACGCGGAGTAGAGCATAAACCTAAAAAAATTGAAGAAGCCCATTCAGGAACAAGAAAATTACATCGCGATTTAGATTGTATCTCGATGAAACAATACATCAATGAGAAGTTAGTTAGATAAGTTTAGTAATTTTTTTATAGATAAACAAAACAGGCCAAAACCCATCTTTCTTGAACAATGAAAGAAAAGCTCCTTTTTATAAGTTAAAGCCTGGTATGAAAAAACAGAAAGCGCTAGAATCTACATCTACACATTGATTCTTTATTTTTTTTTTTTTCGTGATTTTTGTTGAACCGTATGCATCAAAAGGTGCATGTACGGTTTCTAAGGGATACAACTTTATCCCAATCAACCGACTTTATCGAGAAAGATTACTTTTTTTAGGCCAAGGGGTTGATAGCGAGATCTCGAATCAACTTATTGGTCTTATGGTATATCTCAGTATAGAGGATGATACCAAAGATCTGTATTTGTTTATAAACTCTCCTGGTGGGTGGGTAATACCCGGAGTCGCTATTTATGATACTATGCAATTTGTGCGACCAGATATACAGACAATATGCATGGGATTAGCCGCTTCAATGGGATCTTTTATTCTCGTCGGAGGAGAAATTACCAAACGTCTAGCATTCCCTCACGCTAGGGTAATGATCCACCAACCTGCTAGTTCTTTTTATGAGGCACAGACGGGAGAATTTATCTTGGAAGCGGAAGAACTACTGAAGCTGCGCGAAACCATCACAAGGGTTTATGTACAAAGAACAGGCAAACCTTTATGGGTTGTATCTGAAGACATGGAAAGAGATGTTTTTATGTCAGCAACAGAAGCCCAAGCTCATGGAATTGTTGATCTTGTAGCGACTGAATAAAAAAAAAAAACAAGGATTTCACACGAATTCGTGATTTGAGATTTTATCTTCTTACCGGATTTAATATTCTATTCATTAATCTATTAATATAGAAATAAAAGAATTCATAATCATCCGGTTAAGGTCGATCTAAACCAGCCCATTATGTATATGATTCAACATGCCAACTATTAAACAACTTATTAGAAACACAAGACAGCCAATCAGAAATGTCACGAAATCCCCCGCTCTTGGGGGATGTCCTCAGCGACGAGGAACATGTACTAGGGTGTATGTGCGACTCGTTCAGATCATGGGCTAGGACAAAAGAAAGAAAACAGTTGATCCAGTATCAACGATCAGTACCAGCGAATAGGACAGAATGGAAGAACTCCATTCAATATCTAAAAATAAAAAAGATCTATTCTTTTCTTGTAGTATCAAATCTATGGTTTCCATTGGTGCAAATCCAATCAACTCAATTTAAAATTTAAGATGAGAAAGAATTCTCCATTGATAGCAAATGGTATCCATTAAGCAGGGGAAATCCTATTTTAAAAAGCAGAAAAATTATGCCTTACTCTTTGCAAGAACGGACTAACAGGGTCAGCTACTCAGCTAATCTTCATAATTAAATACCGTTACTGTATTAAGTAGATCTCGTTGTGAAAGACCTAGTACTGGATAATTATGGGTAGAGCCAAAGAGTGTGAACTATACAAGTTAACAATAACATTGATTAAATTAAAGATTAAAGAACGAAGGGCTCCGGTGTATAGAGAGGACCTCACCGTTTAATAAGTAACCATAGAAACGATGGAACCCACTATATCCATTTATATTTAATACTTTTTTATTTACTATGTGTTTGTTTTTGATACCTAGTATCAATACAATTTTTTTTTTCTAGGCATTTCACCTAGAAAAAAGAAAAAATCGTGGTAGGGAAGGTTATAGTAGCAAAAGCCATTGGAATTTTTATTTTATACATTGGAAGAATCCGTTTTGTTATTAATAGACTAGGACACGGGAAGGGAATAACTGAAAGAAAGGAAATCTATTAGTTATTCATCAAAGTTTCATTTATTCAATGACCAGAATTAAACGAGGGTATATAGCTCGAAGACGTAGAACAAAAATTCGTTTATTTGCATCAACCTTTCGAGGGGCTCATTCAAGACTTACGCGTACTATTACTCAACAGAAAATAAGAGCTTTGGTTTCGGCTCATCGGGATAGAGGTAGACAAAAGAGAGATTTTCGTCGTTTGTGGATCACTCGGATAAATGCAGTAATTCGCGAAAATAAAGTATACTTAAGTTATAGTAAATTAATACACAATCTGTACAAGAGACAGTTGCTTCTTAATCGTAAAATACTTGCACAAATAGCTATATTAAATAAGAGTTGTCTTTATATGATTTCCAATGATATCATAAAATAAATAAAATCCGTTGGAGTCGTTTAAATGGAGTTCCCTGGAGAATGAACTCTGGGAAGGTAGAGTAGAAATTAGTATGATAAAATATGATAAAGTCATCAAAATGAAGAAAGACGTTCAATAAAAAATATTTATTCTTCTTATCCAATTTTTTTTTCTTACGACACGACATCTCGATTTTCCTTTTTTTCGAACAAAAAAAACGTCAATCCACATTTGAGTTTGGATTGGAATTTTATTTTGATTCAATTGAAAAGTCGGCCTATTTTTTTCTGGTTCTAAGACCGGCAGTTCTAGCGGTTGACTCGGTTCTTTCAAATTGTTTCTCGTTATTAAGAAAAGGTAACAGAGATAAAATACGAGCTTGTTTTATAGCAATAGTAATTAATCGTTGTTGTTTTAAGGTCAATCTATTCACCCGTCTAGATAATATTTTTCCTTGTTCGCTAATAAATCGACTAATTAAACTCATATTTCTATAATCAATTCGATCCCCCGATTGGATCGGAGGCAAACGCCTACGAAAAGATCGCTTGGATTTAAGAAAGATTCGCTTGGATTTATCCATGGTTTGTTTATTCCTTATCCTGAAAATCCCAATCCTATTTCTTAATTCGACATCTACATCATGTTTGATCCGATCGAAATAGGATTTGGTTTGTTTATATTTAAATAAATATATATATTGTTATGTATAATATGTAATTTTTCATCTTCCTTGGAAGACTGACACACGAGCGGTCGGTTCAATCTATTTCTTTATTTCCCCGTGAATCGTATGTTTGTAACAACAGGGACAAAATTTTCTCAATTCCAATCGACTGGGGGTATTGTGTCGATTCTTTTGAGTAATATATCTGGAAATGCCCATTGATTCCTTATTAACACGATTTCGAACACAACTGGTACATTCCAAAATAACCGTTAGTCGGACATCTTTACCCTTGGCCATGAACCTCCTTTGGTTTTTGATTCACTCAATTATTTAATTTTCCGATCCAAAGCAAGGAAGAAGAAAGGACCAAAAAAAAAAAATAGAAGCAGGTAACTCGAAATCAAATTATGAAAGAAAAATTTCGTTGCAATCAATAAAGTAATAATTAAGTAATATAATGATTTCTAACTATATTTATAATTTTAAATTGTGGTACAGTATTTCATTTTCAGTTAAGTATCTTGTATGATATTGTTGCCCCAATCATCACATTTTTATTTCCACTCTATTATTAATTTAATTTGAGCCTGGGCCTTAGTTCATAGTTTCACTGAGGGCGAAGCCCCTTTTTCTTTGTTTTTTTTTTTAATAAGTTAGAAAAAAAAAAAAGAAGGGAAGGGATTAGTTACAGATATTTATTGTATCTCTAATCTTCTCCCCCCCTTCCCATATCAATAACTAGAATGAAAAAAAGGGGAATATCAACGCATCCGGAAAAAAACGATTGATCTCTATCAATAAACCTGCTAAAGACCCGAACCATAGAGTACTTACTACCGGTGCCACGGAGAGATATGTTTTTAGATCTCGCATTTTTAAAACTCCTCTTTCTTTATTAGTTATTATAATTTGTATTACATAATGGTAATACATATATGACCAGATGTGTATATGTAGTTAATGACTGACCACTTGTATTGGTACGCGGAGTCCCTAATTCAAATTGAAATGTAAAAAATAGACATTTCTTAAAAGAAAAAAATACGCGCATTTCCGCCCGAAATTCCTAAAAAATTTTAATTTTTTATGGGAGGTTTCATATTTATTTCATACTTTAATATAAGTCTTTTACTATATTATATGTTTGTTATATGATATATGAGACCAAAAAGAAGAAATGACAAGATAATTTGTGTATATCGATGGGGGAAATAAAGATATGGAAAACAAGACAGGGATTCTCTACAATGACACTGTAGACCAATTGAAAGGGATGTAGCGCAGCTTGGTAGCGCGTTTGTTTTGGGTACAAAATGTCACGGGTTCAAATCCTGTCATCCCTACCTATTACTTATCTTCTGAGCAGTAACGAAGGGTCAATTGAGAGCGATTAAAAAAATTGGACATACATA